TGTAAAAAGCCCCTTATCGGATTTGAACCGATGACTTACGCCTTACCATGGCGTTACTCTACCGCTGAGTTAAAAGGGCTCCGATTCTGTTCCTGAATGTGTCACTAGCCACTATGAATGTATGCATATACCTATTATATATACACGTATATATATATATGTATACATTTACATGTATCTATGTACCTATATACATAGTCATAGTGGATCATTGAGGACCAACCCCCTCTTTTTTCCTTAGGAAGTCTCGGATAAAATGCTTATTTCTCTTTGATTTGATAAATATCAATGCACTGCATTTTTGCAAGACCTACCCTAAATAGCTTTTTACGGACCCCCGGTAGAGCAGAAGTCACTTGATTGATACCGAATTCGCCAGAGATCCAAGATATTTCAGCGAATCATGTGATGAAGAAATTCGACACGTACCCTAAATTTTGATAGAAAAAAGCCCTTTTTCGATTACTTGCAGATCCCTGATTTACAAATTCTACAGGACTCTTTTTGAATCAATCAATCCAAAAAAATTTATGGAATTCTGAAAACCGGAAGGATTCTTAGGATCTAGTTAGACCATTCCATTCTATTGACAATTCCAAAAAACTATTCATACTATGAACATAGTAGGAGGTCGGGCGGGGGTGCCCCCATCGTCTAGTGGTTCAGGACATCTCTCTTTCAAGGAGGCAGCGGGGATTCGACTTCCCCTGGGGGTAGGGTACTACGAAAGGAAGTTGATCATGGATTATCCATAAGTCTAGAATAGAATGGATTCTTTCTGGGTCGATGCCCGAGTGGTTAATGGGGACGGACTGTAAATTCGTTGGCAATCTGTCTACGCTGGTTCAAATCCAGCTCGGCCCAAAAATTCGCCAATCCCTACGAGATGATAGAACAAATCTCATTTGGACTCCAGAAACATGCCTAATCCGGATACGGGGGAATAAAGAAAAGAATCCACTTTTTTGTTATATCTTTGTTTATTTGTTCCCACAATATTCTGATCTTTCGAATGATCTAGATTCATATCCTGATTTCGAAATCGAAAAAAGGGGGGTAAAGAAAAAAGAGTTTCATTGAAAGACGGATTCTCAATCGATTTGACAATAGAATGACTAATAATACGTGTCATTGTCCAGATCCCTGAATATATATATACTGCGCGTTACTCTCTTCTAACACAGTGATTCTAACGAAAAATGGTTTGAATGAAAGCAAATAGATATGTTGTAAACCTTATTTCTATGGGATTGTAGTTCAATCGGTCAGAGCGCCGCCCTGTCAAGGCGGAAGCTGCGGGTTCGAGTCCCGTCAGTCCCGACCTAGAATTGGCAGAATCCATCAATTCATCTTTCTATTTTCTGTAATGTAAATAAGTACCAATGAGAGACCTATGTAATCTAGATTGGTATGATTGTTGGTAGTACCATATTCAGGATTCCAAGAGAAGACTATACTAGTCTGGCTTTTTTAGTTTTCTCGATTTGAGCATTTTTTCGTTCTTATTCTCCCTTTTCTTAGCTTTCTAATTGAGCTCGATGGAATGAGCTCATCGTTTTGATTTGATTCCTTGATTTCCAATTTTCTATTGAGAGTTTTGACCTTGGCGAATTGACACGAAGCCTTTTTTTTAATACTATATTAAGTAAGAGTAACACATGAGCCGCACCTAATCAATCAGCTCAAGTACCATCGAACAAATCTCCAATGGATTTCAATTCTACGCGTAATTGGCGGTCCGAATGAGGGGCAATGCCATAACTCTCTACTAGAAACATTGTTCGATTGAGGAGCCGGAATTCGAACGATCTAGTAATTCATCAATGAAGTCATTATTGGTTTGATTTGGGAGTTTCCCTATCGCTAGATTTCCGATTGACAAGTTCATTTTGATATGATATGCTAGTATTGGTATTGTATTCCGCCTTTTCATCAAATCCTCTTTTGGATTGAACTTATTTATAGTATAGAGGCCCCTATGGGAAACCCTAAAAACCCGAAACCTTGGTCTTCCTCCGAACACATACATAAGATCTCTATGTATGTGGAACCGTGAGCTGTGGATCAATGCATTTAGTTCATTTTCAGTAGAGCGAGTTTCCATTTCAAAATGAATGGTAATCGGTGAGTAAAGAAAAACCAACCAATAACACTGTAAATACACGTAAACAGTCAGGGATTCGATTTAGGGACGGGTCATTCTAGGCCAAGTTTCAATAGAAGAGATTAATCCTCGGTAGAATTGGAATGATAGGTAATTAATTGGGTAGTGACCGATCATCTATTTTTTTTATTCCTGCTCTGTGAAATGGAATACCCATCTGTTTTCTGAGAGCCCATAACAATAAACAAAATTGGATTCGTTTATTGTACGATACAAAACGAACTTAACCTTACTCGAGTTACCCTGATACAATAGGAAAACGATCCCACCTTTCGAGCTCCGATTTTATGTAAGCTCGGGTCGTAATTGGAAAGAATCTATCTAATTCAAATTGCACACTGAATTTTTGCGAATTTGTGATCGATGTGTTTCAATCTAAGGAAAGAATAGATTCCTAAAAGAGACATCAAAGAGAGATCTCCCCCGCCCTCTTTTCGTAGTGAATGCACCATTTTTCTTCCTATTTGAAAAGGGGTCTTATCCACGAAAGAGCAAACTCAAAAACAAATAGTGAATTTCTCGAAATCTTCGAGATTTTAGACCGGGACCCCTCTTTCTCACACCTCTTTGTCTGTCAAGAAAAGAAGATCCTGAAAAATGAAAAAAACCTTAGTTTCGAACTTAACTCCTTCTTTTTTTTTCATTTCAGTTCTACTGTTTGTGACTAATGGAAGACGGGTCAGATAATACCTTAGCCGATGATTGTATAAGGAGGACCATCGAAAAGAGTGGAAAAACTGAAAAAAGCAAGATTGGATCAGGAATCAAAAATTGAATTTGTTATGGATAAAGGATCTTCTTATGTTATATTATACTATGAAATTCTCGACGATGAATCCATTTGAGAGATCATATATTGGTATTCATGATATGGATTCCATTCAATTTGAATATCAAATATCATGGGGATGCAATTCATCTCATTGAATTTACAGGAGACGATTTCTCATCTCTATGGGATTAGATCCCGAGTTATTGTGAAATAAAAAAAAACGATGAGATTATGGAAGTAAATATTCTCGCATTTATTGCTACTGCACTGTTCATTCTAGTTCCTACTGCCTTTTTACTTATCATATATGTAAAAACAGTCAGTCAAAATGATTAATTTGAATGAAGCTTGACTTCGTAGTTCTTATCCATGATTGAAGAAATGAAAGGGATTCCAATTTTACGGATTAGTATTAAATGAAAAAAGGGGGCTAGAGTTAGCAGTATAGAAGATCCGATAGTATAATGTGGTAGAAAGAGCTCTATGAACCTTTCTACCACATTATCAATTAGTCTAGAAAGTTGTACTTTCTAGAGATCTAGACTAAAAACATGGGAATTCTTGAAATCATTTTTTTTTATTGATTTTATTGAAAGGTTATTTTATTATTCCTAGATTCCATTACTCGATTCCAGTAGAATTTGGAAATGGAGGTTTTTTTCTTTAGAAACGTTTTGCAGAACCATATATCAAATAATTGATAAAGTTTCATTACTCAACTCCACTCAATGAGTCGTATCTCTAGAGTCCACTTCTTCCCCAGACTACAAGTGAAAGAGAAAATGTAAAGACTACCATTAAAGCAGCCCAAGCAAGACTTACTATATCCATGTGAATGATGTCCCCCATCTCTATAACTATCAAGGAATTCTTCCATTATTGATCATTACTCTAATAATAGTGGAATCCATGGCGCAGAGTCAAAAAGGGACTCTGCGCCAAACGCTATTAAGAAATCAATTCACTAACTCCACCCACAAGAAACAGCTATAAGATTTCTGGTAGAATCGGTAAACGTTAAACACAAGTAAGAGAGGAAGTTACTCCTTTGGTATTCTCAAGTATTGTCAAGTGAATGTTATTAACGGAATATTTAGAAATAGTAAGATCCACTATTTCTTTTATTGATCACGGAAACATGATGGACAATCAAGATGGAGCACTACCTATTACATATCTCTACCTACCCCTTTGATCTAATACTTAAAATCTCCCGACTGTCTCACAGAGACAGTCGGGTCTATTCTATTACATTCTTGATTGGGGGTTACCGAAAAGAAAGAAGGTTTTTTCTGAGTCTATCAAACCAAGGCAATTCTCTATCCAATCTTGGATTGGATGTCTGAGCATTCAGAGACTCTCGGAAGTTTGTATCCAAGGTATCTTACACCCTTTCCATAACAAATAATAGGATTCCCCACCCGACTATCCAATCAAAACCAAAACTCAGTCAGTAGACATAGTGTAAGGGGATTCGTAAGTCTTGATAGCTAGACTTTCCTATACTAGAATCCTTCCTTGGAGCCTAGACGCAAGGGTTGAGATAGAATAGAGTCTACAGATTTTAAAAAGAAAGCAAGTACCAGCCGTCTTAGTCTTTTTATCTTATTCCGCTGCTGCTGGGGCAAAAATGTGTCAAGTTTTCTCGTATCAGCAGAAAAAATAAGGGATTTCGTTTTTTGGTTGTTGTTGATCAGGCGACACCCAGATTTGAACTGGGGAAAAAGGATTTGCAGTCCCCCGCCTTACCCCTCGGCCATGTCGCCAAAATGATAGAAAATAGTTAGGAGGATTTCCCCCTCTTTGGGCGCTATTCCGTAATCTCCTTTTTTAGGTTTATGGGATTTGCATCTTGAATCCCGGTTTCCTGATCCCTTTCTTTATAAACTTTATAAAAAGGAAAAAAGGAATCCTTCCTCCTTTCTTTGGATCCAGTTGGCTCCCTTCGATTGATTGTAGCGTATCTCAAATCTCAAAACATCAAGAACTAACCCCCCTGTTTATACTGAAAGAGAAAATGTAGATTTGACATTACAGAAAAAAGGTAGGACAAGCTTGGAACCATTAACTATTGACTTGAATTCCGGAAAGGTTTGTGGATCCCAAATTGTGTTTAATCTAATTAAGTAAGTTGATACACAACTAATCAGTATCTAGTCTTTAGCAAGAATCAATCCCTTTCAATTCACTTTCCATTATAACAAGAATTCTGTATCTATGTAAACCCCAGAACAGAAATTGTGACACAGATCAGATATCCCTAATCAGGTATCGTAGCTATATATGCCTATATAAGGGAATGCGGGGAATTCTTCTTAATCTCTTATTCATGGAATAATAATAGACTAGAAATTATGATATAGCACGGTCTGGCCTGTGTTGCCTGAAGTATAACTGGGATAGTAGCGGATAGTAAAATAGCTATAGCTGCGTGCGCTTCCTAGGCACAACCCCACTTACCTACTTCAACCAGAGTCCATGAATTCTACTAACAAATAACAACTGGGTAAAAATGTCTTTCTTTTCTGCGAATCCTTTTTTGAGCATTTGAACACTGGAATCGGCGAAAAAGTGGAGCAAAAGTGAAATGCTAAAAAACTCGATTCTATTCTGTTCCTGATTATTCTGTCTTTCTCTCATTCAAAGAGAACCGATCCAATCCTGAATTCTTTCTTTTTCTGGTACCACCAAAGGGTCGTAATATCCTATATTGGATGACTTTGGATATTCTATAACAAGACTCCACAAATCTCATCGACAAAATTATGTTTCTAGGAATATTTTCTAAATTTGTATCTGTTGAAAATTCGAATTTGAGTATAAACTTCTCTTTTAACCTCTCCCCACACGTATTTTCTACATTCCATATATGATATAGAGTTGGATCAAATTTCATGCGATTTAGTAAACAAAATATACAGTCCATCATTGCTAGCTCGCCCCAGAGGGTTCGAGGAAGAATGAGCTAATAATGAATGGGATTTTTTTGAAAAAGAGGAAACTTAAGATGCTACAAGATGGAAATGAAGGAATGTCTACAATACCTGGGTTTAATCAGATACAATTTGAGGGATTTTGTAGGTTCATTGATGAGGGCTTGATGGAAGAACTTTATAAGTTCCCAAAAATAGAAGATCCCGATCAAGAAATTGAATTTCAATTCTTTGTAGAAAGATATCAATTGGTAGAACCTTTGATAAAAGAACGAGACGCTGTGTATGAATCACTCACATATTCTTTTGAATTATATGTACCTGCGGGATTAATTTTGAAAACCCGTAGGAATAGGCAAGAGCAAACCATATTGATTGGAAACATTCCTCTAATGAATTCCCTGGGTACCTTTATAGTTAATGGAATATACAGAATTGTGATCAATCAAATATTGCAAAGCCCCGGTATTTATTACCGTTCAGAGTTGGACCCTAAGGGAATTACTATCTATACCGGCACCATAATATCGGATTGGGGAGGAAGATCAGAATTAGAGATTGATCGAAAAGCAAGGATATGGGCTCGTGTGAGTAGGAAACAAAAAATATCCATTATAGTTCCATCATCAGCTATGGGTTCGAATCTAAGAGAAATTCTAGATAATGTTTGCTACCCTGAAATTTTCTTGTCTTTCCCGAATGATAAGGAGAAAAAAAAGATCAGGTCAAAAGAAAATGCCATTTTAGAATTTTATCAACAATTTGCTTGTGTGGGTGGTGATCCCTTATTTTCTGAGTCCGAGTTCTTATGTAAGGAATTACAAAAGAAATTTTTTCAACAAAGATGTGAGTTAGGAAAGATTGGTCGACGAAATATGAATCAGAGACTGAATCTTGATATACCTCAGAACAATACATTTTTGTTACCGCGAGATGTATTGGCAGCTGCGGATCATTTGATCGGAATGAAATTTGGAATGGGTCCACTTGACGATATGAATCACTTGAAAAATAAGCGTATTCGTTCTGTAGCGGATCTCTTACAAGATCAATTCGGATTGGCTCTGGGTCGTTTAGAAGATGCGGTTCGAGAAACTCTCTGTAGAAAATTGATAACGACTCCTCGTAATTTGGTAACTTCAACTCCATTAACAACCACTTATGAATCCTTTTTCGGACTCCATCCCTTATCTCATGTTTTGGATCAAACTAATCCATTGACACCAACAGTTCATGGGCGAAAATGGAGTTATTTGGGTCCTGGAGGATTGACCGGGCGAACGGCAAGTTTTCGGATACGAGATATCCACCCTAGTCACTATGGACGTATTTGCCCAATTGACACGTCTGAAGGAATTAATGTTGGACTTATTGGATCCTTCGCGATTCATGCTAGGATTGGTCACGGGGGGTCTCTAGAAAGCCCTTTTTTTGAAATTTCTGAAAGATCCAAAGAGGAGCGGATGGTTTATTTATCATCAAATAGAGATGAATACTCTATGGTATCCACAGGAACTTCTTTAGCGTTGAATTCGGGCATTCAGGAAGAACAGATTGTTCCAGCTCGATACCGTCAAGAATACCTGACTATCGCATGGGAACAGATTCATCTTCGAAGCATTTTTCCCTTCCAATATTTTTCGATTGGAGCTTCTCTCATTCCTTTTATCGAGCACAATGACGGAAATCGGGCTTTAATGAGTTCAAATATGCAACGTCAAGCAGTTCCGCTTTCTCGGTCCGAGAAGTGCATTGTTGGAACTGGGTTGGAACGCCAAGTGGCTCTCGATTCGGGGGTTTCTGCGATAGCCGAACATGAGGGAAAGATCCTTTATACCGATAGCGACAAGATCCTTTTTTCAAGTCATGGAGACACTCGAAACATTCCATTGCTTATGTATCAACGTTCTAATAAGAATACTTGTATGCATCAAAAATCCCAGGTTCAGCGGGGTAACTGCATTAAAAAGGGGCAAATTTTAGCGGATGGTGTTGCTACAGTTGGTGGCGAACTCGCTTTGGGAAAAAACATATTAGTAGCTTATATGCCATGGGAAGGCTACAATTTTGAAGACGCGGTACTCATTAGTGAACGTCTGGTATATGGAGAGATTTATACTTCTTTTCACATACGAAAATATGAAATCCAGACTCATGTGACAAGTGAAGGTCCTGAAAGAATCACTAATGAAATACCACATTTAGAAGCCCATTTACTCCGCCATTTAGACAGAAATGGAATTGTGATGCTCGGATCTTGGGTAGAAACGGGCGATATTTTAATAGGTAAATTAACGCCTCAGATGATGCAAGAATCTTCGTGTGCCCCGGAAGATAGATTATTACGAGCCATACTTGGCATTCAGGTATCCACTGCAAAGGAAACTTGTCTAAAACTACCTATAGGTGGCAGAGGGCGAGTTATTGATGTGAGATGGATCCAGAAAAAGGGAGATTCCTGTTATCATCCAGAAATGATTCGTGTATATATTTCACAGAAACGTGACATCAAAGTAGGGGATAAAGTAGCTGGAAGACATGGGAATAAGGGTATCATTTCAAAAATTTTGCCTAGACAAGATATGCCTTATTTGCAAGATGGAACACCGGTTGATATGGTATTCAACCCATTAGGAGTCCCATCACGAATGAATGTAGGACAGATATTTGAATGCTCACTCGGGTTAGCGGGAGATCTGCTAGACAGGCATTATCGAATAGCGCCCTTTGATGAGAGATATGAACAAGGGGCTTCGAGAAAACTAGTGTTTTCGGAATTATACGAAGCCAGTAAGCAGACAGCGAATCCATGGGTATTTGAACCCGAGTATCCGGGAAAAAGCAGAATATTTGATGGAAGAACGGGAGATCCTTTTGACCAACCTGTTATCATAGGAAAGCCCTATATCCTGAAATTAATTCATCAAGTTGATGATAAAATCCATGGGCGTTCCAGTGGGCCTTATGCGCTTGTTACACAACAACCGCTTAGAGGAAGGGCCAACCAAGGCGGACAGCGGGTAGGCGAAATGGAAGTTTGGGCCCTAGAGGGATTTGGCGTTGCTCATATTTTACAAGAGATGCTTACTTATAAATCTGATCATATTAGAACTCGGCAGGAAGTCCTTGGGACTACACTCAGTGGAGGAGCATTACCTAAACCTGAGGATGCTCCAGAATCCTTTCGATTGCTCGTTCGAGAACTACGATCTTTGGCTCTGGAATTGAATCATTTCCTTGTATCTGAGAAGAATTTCCAGATTAATAGGAAGGAAGCTTGATCGGAATAAATCAGAAATTTTCTTCTATGATATGATCGACCGATATAAACATCAACAACTCCGAATTGGATCAGTTTCTCCTGAACAAATAAGTGCTTGGGCCAAGAAAACCCTACCTAATGGAGAGATAGTTGGAGAGGTAACAAAACCCCATACTTTTAATTACAAAACGAATAAACCGGAAAAAGGTGGCTTGTTTTGTGAAAGAATTTTTGGGCCTATAAAGAGTGGAATTTGTGCTTGTGGAAATTATCGAGTCATCCGCAATGAAAAAGAAGACCCGAAATTTTGTGACCAATGCGGAGTCGAATTTGTTGATTCTCGGATACGAAGATCTCAAATGGGCTACATCAAGCTAGCATGCCCGGTAACTCATGTGTGGTATTTGAAACGTCTTCCTAGTTATATCGCGAATCTTTTAGATAAACCTCTTAAAAAATTAGAAGACCTAGTATACTGCGATGTGTGATTTGATCAAAATTCTGATTTTACAGATTGGGAATGAAAAACTGTCATCCCATTCAATCCGATTGGGATGCCCTGATTCTGACATGTCTCTTGGAAGGAGTAGCATGAAGCTCAGAGTTCTTATGGGGGTATTTAATACTTCCAAAGAAAAGGGAATTGATCTATGGTCGATTCCGCAACAGATACATAGGAATTGCTGGTTGTACCTCGTGAAAAAGACTTCTTTCGTGGAATTCGCCATTCCATGTCTGTTAGAATCTGTTCAAGTAAGCAACTATGACATGGTTACAGGGATCTATTCATCGCATATAGGCCTTAAGGACATCATATCATAACCGTCGAGGTGAAGTAGGGACCTAAAAGATCGAATCGAACGATACATAGACAAGTAAATCCCTTATGAGTTCCAAGGAATTCTTTTTCTTTGATTTGAGAGGGATTCATCATTGGAAGGGAAGTAGACTACTCAAGAATTTCACATTTCATGTTAGGCCCTAATTGAATATTGAATAAGGAATTCATAAAATAGAAATCAAAGATCTAAATAAAAGGAAGAATGAATCAATGAAATGTTGGTTGGTCCTGACTGGGAACTTGAGTAAGGAGTAGACCTTTGTTTGGTTGGGGGTTTTATAGAACAAAATTTGAGAATAAGAACACCCTTCTTTATTTGGTGTAACTACTTGAGCCGGATGAAAGGAAACCTTCACGTCCGATTTTGAAGGGGGGAAATTCTATAGGAACCTATCCCAATTTTTATTTTGCTAGGGTCGTAGCTAAAAAACCGACTTTCTTACGATTACGAGGCTCATTCAAATCTGAAATTCAATCTCTGAAATACAGCATCCCACTTTTTTTTACTACTCAAGGCTTCAATACATTTCGAAATCGAGAAATCTCTACTGGAGCCAGTGCTATCAGAGAACAATTAGCCGATTCGGATTTGCGACTTATTATAGATGATTCATTAGTAGAATGGAAAGATCTAGGGAAAGAAGAGACCACCAGTAATGAATGGGAAGATAGAAAAATTGGAAGAAGAAAGGATTTTTTGGTTAGACGCATGCAATTAGCTAAGCATTTTCTTCAAACAAATGTAGAACCAGAACGGATGGTTTTGTGCCTATTACCAGTGCTCCCTCCCGAATTGAGACCGATCATTCAGATAGATGGGGGGAAACTCATGAGTTCGGATATTAATGAACTCTATAGAAGAGTTATCTTTCGAAACAACTCTCTTATCAGGCTATTAAAAGAATCTTCGCCAGGGGACTCAATAATGTCTCAGGAGAAATTAGTGCAGGAAGCCGTGGATACACTTCTTGATAATGGGCTCCGCGGACAGCCAATGAAGGACCGTCATAATAAGGTTTACAAGTCGTTTTCGGCTGTAATTGAAGGTAAAGAGGGAAGATTTCGCGAGACTTTGCTTGGGAAACGGGTCGATTATTCGGGCCGTTCCGTCATTGTCGTGGGCCCTTCGCTTTCATTGCATAGATGTGGATTGCCTCGCGAACTAGCAATAGAGCTTTTCCAGACATTTGTAATTCGTGGTCTACTCAGACAACACGTTGCTTCCAACATAGGAGTTGCTAAAAGGCAAATTCGGGAAAAAGAACCAATTGTATGGGAAATACTTCAAGAAGTTATACAGGGGCACCCTGTATTGCTGAATAGAGCACCCACTCTGCATAGATTAGGCATCCAGGCATTCCAACCTATTTTAGTGGAAGGGCGTGCTATTTGTTTACATCCATTAGTTCGTAAGGGATTCAATGCAGACTTTGATGGGGATCAAATGGCTGTTCATGTACCTTTATCATTGGAGGCTCAAGCGGAGGCGCGTTTACTTATGTTTTCTCATATGAATCTCTTGTCTCCAGCTATCGGAGATCCCATTTGCGTACCAACTCAAGATATGCTTATGGGACTCTATGTATTAACGATCGGGAATCGTCGAGGTATTTGTGCAAATAGGTATAATCCGTGGAATCGCATAAACTATCAAAACGAGAAAATGGACGAGAATAACTATAAGTATACAAAAGAGAAAGAGCCCTATTTTTGTGGTTCCTATGATGCACTTGGGGCTTATCGGCAGAAACGAATCAAATTAGAGAGTCCTTTGTGGCTCCGGTGGCGACTCGATCAACGCATTATTGCATCAAGAGAAGTTCCCATCGAAGTTCAATATGAATCTTTAGGTACCTATCATGAGATTTTTGGTCACTATCTAATAGTAAGAAGTGTAAAAAAAGAAATCCCTTGTCTCTACATTCGAACCACTGTTGGCCATATTTCTTTTTATCGCGAAATCGAAGAAGCCATAGGAGGATTTTGCCAGGCCTGCCCATAGGGGACCTAAGCTAAGTAATTCTATGATACCCGTGGGAATTCGTGTATCTCCGATTCAACTAGGATTCTAATTTCTAATTCCTGAATTTCTACGCGACTCAAAATCGAGGAAAGGAAGTCTTCAAATCACTGACTCAAACCTATTGTTGGTCGAATCCTACTCAGCGGAATATGGAGGTACTTATGGTAGAAAGGGCCGATCTGGTCTTTCACAATAAAGCGATAGATGGAACTGCCATAAAACGACTTATTAGCAGATTCATAGATCACTTTGGAATGGCATACACAGCACACATCCTGGATCAAGTAAAGACTCTGGGTTTCCAGCAAGCCACTGCTACATCCATTTCATTAGGAATTGATGATCTTTTAACAATACCTTCTAAAGGATGGCTAGTTCAAGACGCTGAACAACAAAGTTTGATTTTGGAAAAACACCATCATTATGGGAATGTACACGCGGTAGAAAAATTACGTCAATCCATTGAGATATGGTATTCTACAAGTGAGTATTTGCGACAAGAAATGAATCCGAATTTTCGGATGACTGATCCGTTGAATCCGGTTCATATAATGTCCTTTTCGGGAGCTAGAGGAAATGCATCTCAGGTACACCAATTAGTAGGTATGAGAGGATTAATGTCAGATCCCCAAGGACAAATGATTGATTTACCCATTCAAAGCAATTTTCGCGAAGGACTCTCTTTAACGGAATATATAATTTCTTGCTACGGAGCCCGCAAGGGGGTTGTGGATACTGCTATACGAACCTCCGATGCTGGATACCTCACGCGCAGACTTGTTGAAGTAGTTCAACACATTATTGTACGTAGAACAGATTGTGGTACCATCCGGGGGACTTCTGTGAATCCTGGAGCGGGGATGATGACAGAAAGAATTTTGATCCAAACATTAATGGGTCGTGTATTAGCAGACAATATCTATATAGGTTCGCGATGCATCGCCATTCGAAATCAAGATATTGGGATTGGACTTGTCAAACGACTCATAACCTTTCGAGCACAACCAATATCGATTCGAACCCCCTTCACTTGCAGAAGTACATCTTGGATCTGCCGATTATGCTATGGTCGAAGTACCACTCATGGGGACCTGGTCGAATTGGGAGAAGCCGTAGGTATTATTGCGGGTCAATCTATTGGGGAACCGGGGACTCAACTAACATTAAGAACTTTTCATACCGGTGGAGTGTTCACAGGTGGTGCTGCCGAATATGTGCGAGCCCCCTCTAATGGAACAATTCGATTTAATGAGGATTTCGTTCATCCCACACGTACACGTCATGGACATCCTGCTTTTCTATGTTATCTAGACCTGGCTGTCACTATTGAGAGTCAGGATATTACACATAATGTGAATATTCCACCAAAAAGTTTTCTGTTAGTTCAAAATGATCAATATGTAGAATCAGAACAAGTGATTGCCGAAATTCGCGCGGGAACATCCACCTTGAATTTGAAAGAGAAGGTTCGAAAACATATTTATTCTGACTTAGAGGGAGAAATGCACTGGAGTAAGGATGTCTATCATGCACCTGAATCCACATATGGGAATGTTCATCTCTTACCAAAAACAAGTCATTTATGGATATTATCAGGGGGTCTGCACAGATCCAGTAGAGTCCCTTTTTCACTCCACAAGAATCAAGATCAAATGAATATTCGTTCTCTTTCTGCTGAACGAAGATCTACGTCTAGCTTCTCAGTGACTAATGATCAAGTGAGATATAATTTGTTTAGTGCGGGGCCTTCTGGTAAAAGGGTCCGAGGGGTTCTTGATTATTCAGGACCTGATCAAATCCTAGGCAATGGTCATGGTAATTTCATCGATCCTGCCATTCTCCACGAAAATTCTGATTTATTCGCAAAGAGGCGAAGAAATAGATGCATCATTCCATTCCAATCTAATCACGAACGAGAAAGAGAACAAATAGCTCGTTCAGGTATCTCGATGGAAATACCCATAAATGGCATTTTCCATAGAAAGAGTATTCTTGCTTATTTCGATGATCCCCAATACAGAAGAAACCGTTTGGGAAGTACTCAAAATGGGACTAGAGAGACGCATTCCATCGTCAAAAAAGAGGATTTGATTGAGTCTCAAAGAGCCAAAAAAGTGAGGCAAAAATACCAAAAGAAAGGAGTTTTCATTCCCAAGGAAGTACATATATTACCCGGATCCTCTTCCATAATGGTGCGGAACAATAGTATTGTTGGAGTAGATACCCAAATTACTTTCAATATAAGAAGCCGGGTAGGCGGATTGGTCCAAGTAGAGAAAAAAGGGGGGGAAATTGAACTAAAAATCTTTTCTGGAGAGATCCATTTTCCTGGAGAGCCAGATAATATATCCTGGCATAGCGGCATCTTAATACTACCAGTCACGGGAAAAAAAAAGGCAAAAAAAAAATGGAAAAATGGGATCTATGTCCAACAGATCACACCTATCAAGAAAAAGTCTTTTGTTTTGGTTCGACCCGTAGGCCCGGATGAAAGAGAAGACGATATTTATTTAGCAACGCTTTTCCCCTCCGATCTCTTGCAGGAAAGGGAGAGTTTGCAACTTAGAGTTGTCAAGTATATCCTTTATGGAAATATCAAAACACTTCGAAGAATTTCTCACACAAGTATTCAATCAGTTCGAACTTGTTTAGTTTTGAATTGGGACCAAGACAAAAAGGGTTCGTCTAGAGAGGAGGTTCATACTTCCTTTGTTGAAGTAAGAGTCAATGATCTGATTCGAGATTTCCTAAGAATCGACTTAGCGAAGTCCGCGTATAACAGAAAAAGGAATGATCCGGCCGGGGCGGGATTGATCCCCGATAATGGAGTAGCTTGTATGAATCTCAAACCTTTTTCTTCCAAGGGAAGGATTCAACAATCACTTACCCAACATCAAGGAACTAGTCGTACGTTGTTGAGTCGAAATAAGGAATGCCAGTCTTTGATCATTTTGTCATCATCTAATTGTTCTCGAATGGGCCCATTCAAGGGTTTGAAATATAACAACAATGTGAGAAAAAAATCAATGAAAAGTAAAAGGGATCTCCGAATTCCAATTAGGAATTCGTCGGGTCCTTTAGGGATTGTGCCGAAAATTGCGCATTTTTCTCCATCTTACCACTTAATAACTCATAATCAGATCTTGGTAAAAAAATATTTGCTCCTTGAGAATTTCAAACAGACTTTCCAAGTACTTAACTATTATTTAATGGATGAAAGTGGGAGAATTTCGAATCCCAATCGATGCAGTAACATGATTTTGAATCCATTCAATTTGAATTGGGATTCGCTCCAGCCCGCCTATTGTGAAGAGACATCGATAATCATTCCCCTTGGACAGTTGATTTGTGAAAATGTATGTATATCCAAATATGGACCGCCCCTCAAATCTGGGCAGGTTATAATTGTTCATGTTGACTCTTTAGTAATAAGATCTGCTAAGCCCTATTTGGCTACTCCCGGAGCCACCGTTCATGGCCATTATGGGACAATCCTTTCCGAAGGAGATACAGTAGTTACATTTATCTATGAAAAATCGCGATCGAGTGATATAACGCAAGGTCTTCCAAAAGTCGAACAAGTGTTCGAAGCGCGTTCGATTGATTCAATTTCAATGAACCTAGAAGAGAGGGTGGAAGGTTGGAACGAATGTATACCAAGAATTCTTGGAATTCCTTGGGGATTCGTGATTGGCGCTGAGTTAACCATAGCACAAAGCCGTATCTCTTTGGTTAATAAGATTCAAACGGTTTATCGATCCCAGGGGGTGCAAATCCATAATAAGCATATAGAAATTATTGTGCGTCAAATAACATCAAAAGTGTTGGTTTCAGAAGATGGAATGTCTAATGTTTTTTCACCTGGAGAACTCATAGGATTGTTGCGGGCGGAACGAACAGCGCGCGCTTTGGAAGAAGCGATCTGTTATCGAGTTGTCCTATTGGGAATAACGAGGGCGTCTCTGAATACTCAAAGTTTCATATCCGAAGCAAGTTTTCAAGAGACTGCTCGGGTTTTAGCAAAAGCCGCTCTACGAGGTCGTATCGATTGGTTGAAAGGCCTGAAAGAGAACGTTGTTCTGGGGGGTATGATACCTGTTGGTACCGGATTCAAAGGATTCGTGTCCCGTTCAAGGCAACGCAGCAACAGTCCTTTGGAAATGAAAAAGAAGAATCTATTCGGAGGGGAAATAAGAGATATTTTATTCCAACACAGAGAATTATTTGATTCTTGCATCCCAACCAAAGTCCATGATCTATCCTAATTTGCGGGATTTCATGATTTCTAAGAGCAAATTCATCCCTTTAACTTTACTTTCACTATCTAGTCCGGTTATTCGATTTAGTAATAAAGATAATAACGAATAGAAAGGAATTCATGGCTTGGCCCGTGGATCAACGGTCAATCTCCGGTAGAAGGTTCCGTCGGAACAATTCTTTATTTAGGGCACCTCGTCTCTAAAAAAATAAAAAAAAAAGAGGAAGTGTGGGGAAAAATGACAAGAAGATATTGGAACATCAATTTGGAAGAGATGATGGAAGCAGGAATTCATTTTGGGCATAAGACTAAGAAATGGAATCCTCGCATGGCACCTTACATCTCTGCAAAGCGTAAAGGGATGCATATTACAAATCTTACTAGAACTGCTCGTTTTTTATCAGAAGCTTGTAATTTAGTTTTTGATGCAGCGAGTACGGGAAAAGAATTCTTAATAGTTGGTACTAAAAAAATAGCAGTTGATTCAGTCGCATCAGCTGCAATAAGGGCTCGGTGTCATTATGTTAATAAAAAATGGCTCGGTGGGATGTCAACGAATTGGTCCACTACAGAAAGGAGACTTCATACGTTCCGCAATTTGAGAGCGGAACAAAAGACGGGAAGACTCAACCGTCTTCCTAAAAGAGATGCAGCAATCTTGAAGAGACGATTATATCACTTGGAAACCTCTCTGGGTGGGATCAAATATATGACGAGGTTGCCTGATATTGTAATCGTCGTTGATCAGCAAGACGGCTATAAGGCTATTTGCGAATGTATAACTTTAGGAATTCCAACGATTTGTTTAATCGATACAAATTGTGACCCGGATCTTGTGGATCTTCCGATTCCAAGCAATGATGACTCTATACGTTCAATTCGATTCATTCTTAACAAATTAGTCTCGGCAATTTGTGAGGGCCGTTCTAGCTCTATAACAAATCGTTGATTAATAATAAGATAAGTCAATGACTTCGGGAAATTTATGGATTTATGGAATTGGTTCCTTTTCCTGAATCTAAAAAAAAAAAAACGAGAGAACAATCACTGGGGATTTTCGAGGATTCCTTGGTATCTGAAATACACGATTCAAGTAGGCGAGTCGAGAAAAAGATAGTGGAATCAAAATAATTCCTTTTTATTAAGTTCTACTTCTGTCAGAGGGCAATATGAATGTTCTACCATGTTCCATCAACACCCTAAAAGGGTTATACGATCTATCCGGTGTGGAAGTAGGCCAACATTTCTATTGGCAAATAGGTGGTTTCCAAGTCCATGCCCAAGTGCTTATTACTTCTTGGGTCGTAATTGCTATCTTAGTAGGTTCAACCACTATAGCTGTTCGAAATCCACAAACCATTCCCACCGACGGTCAAAATTTCTTCGAATATGTCCTTGAATTCATTCGAGACTTGAGCAAAACTCAGATTGGAGAAGAATATGGTGCTTGGGTTCCTTTTATTGGAACTATGTTCCTATTTATTTTTGTTTCTAACTGGTCAGGGGCTCTTTTACCTCGGAAAATCATAGAGCTACCCCAGGGGGAATTAGCCGCACCCACGAATGATATAAATACTACTGTTGCTTTAGCTTTACCCACGTCTGTGGCCTATTTCTATGCGGGTCTTACCAAAAACGGCTTGGGTTATTTCGGTAAATACATTCAACCAACGCCAATCCTCTTACCAATTAATATCCTAGAAGATTTCACAAAACCCCTATCACTGAGTTTTCGACTTTTCGGGAATATATTGGCTGATGAATTAGTAGTTCTTGTTCTTGTTTCTTTAGTACCTTCAGTGGTTCCTATACCTGTCATGTTTCTGGGATTATTTACAAGTGGTATTCAAGCTCTTATTTTTGCAACTTTAGCTGCGGCTTATATAGGCGAGTCCATGGAGGGTCATCATTGACTAGCTTTGAAAATAGATTTAGCATTTGTTTCGCTTATCCTAACCCAATATGTAATATGTATGGGCGGCTCGAGATAAGCTATTTCGAGATAAGCTATTTCGAGATAAGCTATTGGGGGATAGAAATAGAGTATATATGATCTAGAGTAGTAGCAAAAGAGATTCCGATATGCTTTAGTAAAAAAAAGGAAAATAAAAGATCTTTTTCCCCAGGTTTCTAGCCCATGTTATGCCATATTCCCAATGAATATTCTATTTGTTTAGTGAATTACAACACTATGATTCCTAAAAAAGGGGTTTAGGGTATATATATATATATATTTTATAGAAATATATATATATATATATTTCTATAAAATAGATCGATAATAACCACAAAAATATCTTTTGATCTGAAACAGATCGAAAAGAGAAACAAACATGCAAGGGAGTATGCTAGTTATGTATGCAGATAAACAACTCAGTCATATATATATATCGTTTCTGGGTCGAATTTTTCAATAACTACCAATGGCGGATTTTGTGTCTAGCCTGCACATGCGAAAAAAAGGAAATTAATTTATGTTTATGATTCGAATACTACGGTGGATCGTACTTCTCTTGCTTACACTCACTAAGAGATTGGTTAATCCCATGTTTGACACCATGACGCGATCTGAGACCCATGCTGTAACGTTGAGGAAGTTACATGCTCTTGTTTTGGCCGTGGTTCTTGTTTCCCCCGTCGAAGCCTTTGAAGCCTCCGATTCCTCTGGCTGCGGAAGGGAAAGACGGCGACTAACAGTAAGTGGAGCGTGGATAACTTCTTGGATGACGAGGCCGACCTCGGGGATGAAGCCGAGCAATCATTACTAGAAGAGAAAGAGATGGGCCGAATTTTAAATATAAAGACACCCTTTTGAATGGCTAGAAAATAGCGACTAACAGTAAGTGGAGCGTGGATAACTTCTTGGATGACGAGGCCGACCTCGGGGATGGAGCCGAGCAATCATTACTAGAAGAGAAAGAGATGGTCTGAATTTTAAATATAAAGATACTTTTTGAATGGCTAGAAGACAGCTCTTGTGTATGTTCAAAGAAGGATTCTAGAATCCGGATGAATCTAAGATGTGAATAGTTGGGTTACACTATGAAAGAAATGTATATGGTCGATAGTAACTGATTTTCTATGAACCACCCAGCTCCTATCCCACTCAGAATTTCAATGAGGATTCCAATAGAAGTCCTTACGTTTCATTTGTGACGAATGAATAAACAGATGAAATCAAGCATATAGAAGAGAAAGAAAGGGCGCAGAATTGAAAGCATGGTTCGAAACAAAGAAATGGAAGAACGAGAGTCGGATGCATTGATATTGATAAAGACTCCACGGATAGGAACTAAAAACGAGACCTCTAAGTAGTTCTGCTGGTTCAATCATAGCATTACGTCAATACGAAGTTCTTAGTGACTTCAATCGTATAGATCTTAGTAATCGATCATAAGCATAAGTCAGAATTCATTGGTGGATTGTATCATTAACCATTCTTGAGTTTGGTGCGAGGCACTTATCATGAATCCATTGATTTCTGCTGCTTCCGTTATTGCTGCTGGATTGGCCGTAGGGCTTGCTTCTATTGGACCCGGAGTTGGTCAAGGTACTGCTGCGGGCCAAGCCGTAGAAGGGATCGCGAGACAACCAGAAGCAGAGGGTAAAATACGGGGTACTTTATTGCTTAGTCTGGCTTTTATGGAAGCTTTAACAATTTATGGACTGGTCGTGGCATTAGCTCTTTTATTTGCGAATCCCTTTATTTAATTTTCTTGCTGTGAACTTGCCGCTGTCTTCTTTTCT